TTAATAATATAATTAGAACATGATTTTTTTATCATAAGTGCTATAACGGATCATAATTATCCTAATACTAATAGTATATATCTATATAACATAACTATAGTTTCATAATTATATATTTCTATTATATTACATAATCATATAGTAAATAAATAGTTAATAAAATTAAAATAGAATATGAATAGGGTTAAAAAAAAAATTCTATTTATTTCAATTCAAAATAGCCATTATTGTTAATCGTTATATTAATATTCATTGTTATTTGTTATATTATGGAATATTCTATTCATTCGAACTTCTATTCCACTCTTTATATATTCTAAATTATGAAATTATTGTTAATAAATAGCTAACTAAGATTCCAGTAGTTTACTAAAATTCCTATGAACAATACAATTTCTGTTATGTGAGCCCGCTTAGCTCAGAGGTTAGAGCATCGCATTTGTAATGCGATGGTCATCGGTTCGACTCCGATAGCTGGCTTTTCTCTATCTTTGTTCGATTTTTTACTTTTTTTTTTACTTTTAGATGATTGATTACTTGATTGATTCATAATGTCTCCTTGAAATCACGGAATATTGCAAAGATTTGTTTTGTTTCTCTTTCGCCAAAGGCCACCCATCCATTCATTATAGGGGTAATATAGGGTAAAAACTTTCAACTATGAATAATGGAGCAATTAGATCTCTACCAAACAAATTCGAAAAAATATACCTAACTTCCTATATAGACAAAAAAGTATGGCTATTGATACAATTTTTCTCATTCTTCTTTGTAATAGAGTACGTCAGTGGATCTCGCTTCGTTTATCGTTTAGTTCAGTCTTAATTTCGGTTTTTTCTGTAAAATGAAATTTCAATAAAATAAAAATAAGGAGTCTTTATGTCTCGTTACCGAGGGCCTCGTTTCAAAAAAATACGCCGTCTGGGGGCTTTACCGGGACTAACTAGTAAAAGGCCTAGACCTGGAAGTGATCTTAGAAATCAATCGCGTTCCGGGAAAAGATCTCAATATCGTATTCGTCTAGAAGAAAAGCAAAAGTTGCGTTTTCATTATGGTCTAACGGAGCGGCAATTACTTAAATACGTTCGTATCGCTGGAAAAGCCAAAGGGTCAACAGGTCGGATTTTACTACAATTACTTGAAATGCGTTTGGATAACATCCTTTTTCGATTGGGTATGGCTTCGACCATTCCCGAAGCCCGGCAATTAGTTAACCATAGGCATATTTTTCTTAATGGTCATATAGTAGATATACCAAGTTATCGCTGTAAACCCCGAGATATTATTACGACAAGGGATAAACAAAAATCAAGAGCTCTGATTCAAAATTATCTTGATTCATCCCCCCATGAGGAATTGCCGAAACATTTAACTCTTCACTCATCCCAATATAAAGGAGTAGTCAATCAAATAATAGATAGTAAGTGGGTCGGTTTGAAAATAAATGAGTTGCTAGTTGTCGAATATTATTCCCGTCAGACTTGAACCGAACTAAAATAATAACAAAGGTTCGGATAATTTTGCCCCCCTTTCGCCGAAGTAAATCAACCTAAAGGGCTTTAAGGGCTTTTTTGATTTTCCCCCATTCATGTATCATAAATGATCGGGGGGGGGTATTTTCATGCCTTAGTTGGTTATTATTCCCCGTATTTTGTTCCATACCACAGCAATTCCAATTAGGGATAGAGAATCCATATCAAAGAAAGGTTTAACTGTTGAGATAATGGTATCCCCTTGTTATTTGATATATTATTGTTATTTGATACATTGCAGTTAGTAACGTTCATGAATTAGGTGAGGGTACGGAGAGGAGAGAGAGGGATTCGAACCCTCGGTAAACAAAAAAAGCCTACATAGCAGTTCCAATGCTACGCCTTCAACCACTCGGCCATCCCTCCTACACAATCTTAGGATTATTATCCAGAAACTGAGCGAATAGCGAGTCATTCACATTCGTATTATTGTATTGCAGTATTCATCTTATTGCAGTATAGGCATGACCAATCAATTCTAATAATTCTAAATAGAAAAAAAAAAATAGAAAAAAAGAAAGACCTTCCTTGGAGGTTCGGGGGGCAACAAAAATACATTGATTTTTGTGAAAAAACATTTCAAACAAAAGATATATCTATTCATTTTGTAAAGATTCCGCCCTTTTACTTTTATGTTATGATATTTCTACCGGATTAAACCAATATGGAACAAATCGACTGATGAATCTAGATTTTCGATTATGTTTCCATGGGAATTCAAAAATCCCGTTGTAGTTTCACATTTCTCAACAAAAACTCCTTACCCAAAAGATCTATTACAAATTCATGAATCATACCATGGGGATTTATAGATTTCGATTGTATGGTGTATACACGCTATGAACACAAAATCGAGGGTGATTCTATTTCGATCATAGAATGTTTGATCCTAGAATGATTATTCGATTTTTTTTTATTCTTTCTTTAGCTTTAGATCATAATCCAATCCAAATTTCTATTTAGAGAGGTATCACAATCCATAGGAAAAATTTCTCGATTCTTCCACTTCGATGAAATAGTTCCGTTCATTGGTATACTACTAGATTTGAATGAAATCCAATCGGATTCAAATATTTCCTACGGATCCCTGTCAAAAAGGAACAATTTGGGTGGGAAGGTCCGCATCTTTTTTCGAAACGACCCCCTTTTTTATTTTTATGTGATTTCGTACTGTACAACTTCTTTATTCTTTATTTGATTTGTGGGATTATTTTCCACTAGAGGTAATGAGAAAAATTATCGAATGGGTTGTTAACTATGCCTAGATCGCGGATAAATGGAAATTTTATTGATAAGACCTTTTCAATTGTAGCCAATATCTTATTACGAATTATTCCGACAACTTCGGGAGAAAAAGAGGCATTTACCTATTACAGAGATGGTGCGTTTTGATTATTTTTATTAAATTGATTTTATCAGTCTTACGCGAGGGACATATGATTCGATTCGGGATAGAAAGAAAAAATCGTTATTACTGAAAGAAACCTACGCCTGTTGAAGGTGAAGTTTGGTTGGTTGTGGAAATAGAACAATTCCTTCTTTCGTGTATCCTCGATTGATGCGGCCTCAAATGCTTTAGTTTTCGACTCTAGTCTTAAGCGAAAGGTTACACCTATGGGTTCTCTGTATTACAGACCAATCCTACTCGACTATTACCACCAATGGACGGCAGAAGGGAAGAATCACTACACCTAGGAATCAACACCACGAAAACTTTGTTATATTTGAAAGAGCCCCCTTTCTTAATTAGGATCGGAACTAACAAGAATGGTTGGGACAACAAACATCCATCTCGTTCGTACTTTGGATACTCGTATAACCATCGAAGACCGTTGAAGTGACTAATTCCTGAAAATAGGAGGCGTTGCGGACAAAGAAATTGTTAGAGTTATCTTTTTTTTTCGATCTAGCCCGAACATGCTGGGCTATTAAGAAAAGACCTCTTGCGGGAAGGTTGGCTAGAAATTTTTTGTAAAAATGCTAGCCCCTGTTAGTTCCTAATGAGAATAGAATATTTCAATCCTTTTTTTGATTCCATGGATTGTTATCATTATGTACAAAAGGGAGGAGCCGTATGAGGTGAAAATCTCATGTACGGTTCTGGAACGGGGATTCTTCGAATAGAATGAACGACCGTAACGGATGTCGGCTCAATCCGAAGGAAATTATGCGGAAGCTTTACAGAATTATTATGAAGCTACGCGACTAGAAATTGATCCCTATGATCGAAGTTATATACTTTATAACATAGGTCTGATCCACACAAGCAACGGAGAACACACGAAAGCTTTGGAATATTATTTCCGGGCACTAGAGCGAAACCCATTCTTACCACAAGCTTTCAATAATATGGCCGTGATCTGTCATTACGTGCGACTATCTCCACTATAGAAAGAGAGAAAGAAAAAGAAAATCTGCTAATAAATACTAGCAAAAAAAAAATAGGCTTTCTACATATGGATCGTAAAAAGTCATGATTTTTTTCCGCTGTAGCAAAGAAAGAGACTTCATAGAAGCCAAAATATGAAGAAATCGAAATGCCTAGAATACTATATTCTATGGATAAAAGGTAAAATTGATGGAGAAGCACCGTAAAGATCAATTAGCGAGGTTTTGAGCCGATACAAAAAAACTGCTTACTTATACTTATGTCATGCATGATATGAGATAAAAGTTAGGAATCAACTTATGTAATAGAGTCGATCCACTAAAGTATTGAGCAGCGGTGTAGCATCAGATCCCAAAGATAGTAAGTCCTTTCTTATGGAAGAAAGTATTTTTCAAAGATTCTATATGATAATGATATGAATTTCTATATGAAATCGAGATAGTTACCTTTCAGAAAATTTTAATGATAGCGAAAGACGCCTATGCTTCAATCTTCTGAAGGTGGGAGAAAAGATAAAACTGATTATGAATCAATATTCAAGTTTGAAACTCATGTAAATGTAATTAACCTTTTTAATTAACCCGAAAAAAAAATAGGATCGATTTACGAAGAATCTTATTTATTTAGGGTAGATTAAGATGGCACACAAAAAAAAAATAATTGACTCTTGAGCCGTATGAGGTAGGAAACTCTCAAGTACGGTTCTAAGGAAAGGAACCGCCTATTCTGACCGAGGAGAACAGGCCATTCGACAGGGAGATTCAGAAATTGCAGAGGCTTGGTTCGATCAAGCTGCTGAGTATTGGAAACAAGCTATAGCGCTTACTCCAGGTAATTATATTGAAGCGCATAATTGGTTGAAAATAACGAGGCGGGTTGAATAAGAATACTCTATATTATTGATTTTTTATTATAATTGTTTGGTTTGTTGGGTCCATCAATCAAATAAAATGGATGATTCCTCCGGGAAGAGCCAATCAAGGAATTTCATTATATCCCTTCTAAAAAAAAATCGTTCTATTTCCTCTGTTGAAGGGATAAATCATACACGGATACAGTACAGAATATATTCCCTTTCC